CCATAACATAATGTTAATAGAATTCTATGGAAAGATAGAATGTAGAATCTAAAAGGAAAAGATAATGAAATTACTAGTCTTAGAATTGAGTTGGACCAAAATAAAGGTTTTATTTCTTCGAGCGATCGTGCGAGACTTTTTTCTCTTCGTTTGAGATATTATGTGCAATTAATGAACCCACTACTGAATCTAATGAGTTAAAGTAAAAGGTGTTATTAAGGTCGGTCGTTCCAAAATCGAAAATGTATTCGCTACAATTGAAACAGAAAAGAAATGATCAAAATAGAAATGATTTTCAAATTTTATTCCATAGTGATTCAAAGAGAGTTTCATTTGTGAATGAAGTTCCGCGACAAACTTCTTACTTCTTATTACTTTTTACTTTACGCAAGAGTTGCTCAATGAATCTGTTGATTTGGAATCATGTGATCGGTAGATGTCACATATGATGAATCAATCTTTTTTTTTCTACGTTTGTCACTCTATCTTTGTTAGTGCGTCTATAATGAATAATGACTCATGAATCAAAAACTTGCAATTGGGACTGATTCTGTCAATTGGGATTTTTTCTTATCCTCGGATCTTTCAAAAAATTGAAACTTAGGTAAGTGTTTTATAAACATATGTATAAAAAGAACGTATCTCATTTAGCTCCTTCATGCCTACTATAACGAGTTATTTCGGTTTTCTACTGGCAGCTTCAACTATAACCCCAGCTCTATTTATTGGTCTGAGCAAGATACGACTTATTTGAAATTCATATTAATTAACAATCCATAAAACTAAATGTTTATGTGAGAGTACAGGTAGTCTATAGTTCCTTCCCGCGTCAATTGTAAATTCTTGGTTATTGAGATTCATGGGCGATTCGGATTAATATTTAGGGATAGATATTACCTCTCTTTTTTCCTCTTTCAAACAAATTGAAATGATTGAAGTTTTACTATTTGGAATCGTGTTAGGTCTTATTCCTATTACTTTGGCTGGATTATTCGTAACTGCATATTTACAATACAGACGCGGTGATCAGCTGGACCTTTGATTAAGTAACATCTTTTTTTTGATTGACCTCCTCCTTTCTTTAATCCGCAGGAGGTCAAATTCGGGTTGCTGTTCAAGTTAGTGAAGTTGTTTCATTGTAATTCGACTTAAGAAGGAAGTAAGAAGAACGAAATCACGCTCTGTAGGATTTGAACCTACGACATCGGGTTTTGGAGACCCACGTTCTACCGAACTGAACTAAGAGCGCTTTCTTATCACAATAGATAGGACCGTAAAGAAAAGGATTTGTACCCCCCAATGCATTTTGCATGCGTATAGTATCATAAACTCAAAGAGTATGTATGTCCAAGTTTAATGGATCTCAATTGATCCTGCGTTACTGCTCCTGGGAGAAGTAATAGGTAGGGATGACAGGATTTGAACCCGTGACATTTTGTACCCAAAACAAACGCGCTACCAAACTGCGCTACATCCCTTTCAATTGGCCTACAGTGTCATTGTAGAGAATCCCCGTTTTGTTTTCCACATCGTTATTTCCTCCATTGATATACAATTCAAATTTATCTTGCCATTTCTTCTTTTTGGTCTCATATCTCATATAACATATAATGAAAGGATTATATACATAGGATTCCGCGTACACATACAAGGGATCTTTAACTACATATGTATCTGATCATATATGTATTACAATATTACAATAAAGAAGGAGGATTTTCAATGCGAGATATAAAAACATATCTCTCCGTGGCACCTGTGCTGAGTACTCTATGGTTCGGGTCTTTAGCGGGTCTATTGATAGAGATCAATCGTTTATTCCCAGATGCGTTGACATTCCCCTTTTTTTCATGACATAGGAAGGGATAAAGAAGATTAGAGATACACTAAATAATCTGTGACTAATACTTCTCCCTTTCTTTGTTTTGTTCTTTTTTCAGTTTTTTAGGATAAAGAAGGAAAGAGAAAGAAGAAAAGTAGATTCAACCTCAGCGAAACTCGGGTTCAGGCTCTAATTAATAGAGGGCGAACGGAAATACAAAACGGAAATACAAATAGGGGTCTAGGACAACAAAATCATACAAGATACTTAAATGAAATACTATACTGGAATTAGAAATAATTGATAGTTATAAATTGATAGTTAGAAATGCTTGTATTACTTATTATTACTTTATTGATTGCAATTGCAACGAAATCTTTCATAATTGGATTTCGAGTTAGCAACTTCTATTTTGTTTTTCCCTTTTTTCTTCTTCGTTTCGGATCGAAAATAGAAGAGTTAAGTGAATCCAAAGGAGGTTCATGGCCAAGGGTAAAGATGTCAGAATAAGAGTTATTTTGGAATGTAACAGTTGTGTCCGAAACGGTATTAATAAGGAATCACCGGGCATTTCCAGATATATTACTCAAAAGAATCGACACAATACACCTAGTCGATTGGAATTGAGAAAATTCTGTCCCTATTGTTACAAGCATACGATTCATAAGGAGATAAAGAAATAGATCAAACAGAACGCGTGTGTGCCACCCTTCTAAGGAACCGGAACAAATTACATATATAATATACATATATAAATATAAACTATAATATACATATATAAATAATATACATATATAAATATAAACCAATCAAATCCTATTTCGGTCGGATCCCAAATTAATCAATTAGAATTAGGAAATAGGATTTTAGAGATAAGGAATAAATCATGGATAAATCCAAGCGACCCTTTCTTAAATCCAAGCGATCTTTTCGTAGGCGTTTGCCCCCAATTGGATCGGGAGATCGAATTGATTATAGAAACATGAGTTTAATTAGTCGATTTATTAGTGAACAAGGAAAAATATTATCTAGACGAGTGAATAGATTGACTCTGAAACAACAACGATTAATTACTATTGCTATAAAACAAGCTCGTATTTTATCTTTGTTACCTTTTCTTAATAATGAGAAACAATTTGAGAGAACTGAGTCGATCCCTAGAACTACTGGTCCTAGAACCAGAAATTAATTGTAACGGCGTAAGAAAAAAAAAAGAATCGGAAAAGAATCAATCTTTTTTTATTGACACGTATTCGTTCATTTTTACATATTTATTTCTACTCTACCTTCCCGGAGTTCATTCTCCGGGGACCTTCGTTTAAATCATTCCAGTAGATTCGTTCGAATCTACTTATTTAATGATCTCATTGGAAATCATGTATAGACAATTCCTATGTGATATAGCTATTTGTGCAAGTATTTTACGATTAAGAAGCAACTGCCTCTTGTACAGATCATGTATTAATCGACTATAAATATTGGATACCCTATTCTCACGAATTCCTGCATTTATCCGAGTGATCCACAAACGACGAAAATGTCTCTTTTGCCTACCCCTATCCCGATGAGCAGAAACCAAAGCTCTCATTTTTTGTTGAGTAGTAGTTCGAGTAAGTCTTGAATGAGCTCCTCGAAAGGTTGATGCAAATAAACGAATTTTTGTTCTACGTCTCCGAGCTATATACCCTCGTCTAATTCTGGTCATTGAATCAAATGAAACTTTTATGAATAACTAATTGTTGATTTCTTTTCTTTCAGTCATTCTTTTAACCTCTCCTGGTCTATTAATAACAAAACTGATTCTTCCGATGTATAAAATAAGAATTCCAATGGCTTTTGCTACTATGACTTTCCCAACCACGATTTTTTATTTTTCCAGGCATTTCACCTCGAAATAAGAAATTGTATCGATAACTAGGTATCAAAAAAATAGTCAATTAAAATAAATGAATTGAAATTCATAAATAATAAATCAAGTACAAGTATAAGTAGTAAAGGTAAATGGATAAATATAAATAAATAGTGGGTTCCATCGTTTCTATGGTTACTTCTTAAACAGTGAGGTCCTCTCTATACACCGGAGCCCCTTCCCTCATTTAATCAAATGTTATTAGTAACTTGTACAGTTCACATTCTTTGACTCTACCCATGAATTATCCAGTAATAGGTCTTTTCACAATGAGATCCACCCATACAGTAACGGCATTTAATTATGAAGGTTGGCTAGGTAGCTGACCCTGTTAGTCCGTTCTTGCAAGAGTAGGAGCATAATCTTTCTGCTTCTTATCTTAACTACTATTTTCCCCGCTTAATGAATAACCATTTGCTACCAATGGGGAATTGCTTCTCATCTCAAATTGAGGTGACTGGATTTGCACCAATGGAAACCATAAATTTCATACACAATAGAGGCCTTTTTGTTTAGATAGTGAATGGGGTTCTTCCATTTTATTGGTACGTACTGGTCATTGATACTGGAAAAAGAGTCTCCTTTCTTTTGTTCCAGCTCATGATCTGAACGAGTCGCACATACACCCTAGTACATGTTCCTCGACGCTGAGGACATCCCCGAAGAGCGGGGGATTTTGTGACATTTCTGATTGGCTGTCTTGTGTTTCTAATAAGTTGTTTAATAGTTGGCATATTGAATCGTATACAGAATGGGCTGGTTTAGATCGATCCTAACCGGATAATTATGAATGGAATTATTTCCATTTACAATTAAAATGAAAAATTTTACCGCATTTTATTCCTGATTTTCTTCCGGTTAAGAAGATAAAATATCAAATCGGGGTTTATTCGAATTATGGTTCGAAATGGAATCACGGATTTACGTGGAATCCCCGGTATTTTCGACTGCTACAAGATCAACAATTCCATGATCTTGGGCTTCTGTTGCTGACATAAACGCATCTCTTTCCATGTCTTCGGATACAACCCATAAAGGTTTGCCTGTTCTTTGTACATAAACCCTTGTGAGGGTTTCGCGGAGTTTCAGCAGTTCTTCCGCTTCCAGGAAAAATTCTCCTGTTTGTGCCTCATAAAAAGCACTAGCAGGTTGGTGGATCATTACCCTGATGATATAACATAATGAATGGTTCTCCTATCTCGCACGATCGGGCGAAGGAAAGAGATAAAGAATAACAAGAAGAAAAAAAAAAAGATGGAATTCAACAACCGTACAGGCATCCTTTGTGCATTGCATACGGCTCCACAATGGACTTTACTTCTCCCTTACATTGAAGAAAGAGAGAAATCGGATCTATCAGACCCAGATCGTTAAGTGATCCATTTACCACCCTTCCTTTCGGGGGAGTTAAAAAATACTATGATGGTTCCGTTGCTTTATATATTTATCTCGTCTGTGATTCAGCAATCCCAAAGTTTCTTTTTGATCCGATCAAATAAAGAAAAAATGATCTTGTTTTTTTTTTCATTTTAGTACTCTTTCATAACATAAATATTTGAAAGAGACTTCTAGTATGAAAACAAAAAAGTTTGTGACGCTGAACTGGACCCCCGATAGATAAGATAAAATCGGAAATACTTTTGTCTCATACTACTCTCTCGATACATAATCTCAGGTTATGAAAAAACAATAGGGGTTTGCTCATATCGAACTCGAAGTGCCGTGCTATTATTACTTATTATTTTTTTTATTCATATTCCATATGGCGAAGGCATAGTTTTCTTTTTTCTCTCAAATCAAATAAAAAACGCATTGGCGCCAAGCGTGAGGGAATGCTAGACGTTTGGTAATTTCTCCTCCGACCAGGAGGAAAGATCCCATTGAAGCGGCTAATCCTATGCAGACTGTATGTACATCTGTTGGCACATATTGCATAGTATCAAAAATGCCTATTCCGGGTATTACCCACCCGCCGGGGGAGTTTATAAACAAATAAAGATCCCTGGTCTCATCCTCCATACTGAGATATATCATGAGACCTATAAGTTGGTTCGCGATCTCGATATCAACTGCTTGGCCTAAAAAAAGTAATCTTTCTCGATAAAGTCGGTTGATTAGGACAAAATTGTATCCCTTAGGAACCGTACACGCACCTTTGGATGCATACGGTTCAAAAAAAAATTGCGAAAAAAAAAGAATCAATGTGTTGAGTCCAGCCCTCTTTCTTTTTTCATAGCATTTCATAGCAGGACTTTTCGAATTCCTAACGAAGGGACTTTTTCTTCCATTTTTAAAGAAGGATGAGTTTTCGCTTCTCCCTAAAAAAGAATTGACTCAACTTATCGAACTAACCTCTCATTGATGTATTGTTTCATCGAAATCCAATCCAAATTACGATGTAATTTTCTTGTTCGTGAATGGGCCTCTTCAATTCTTTTAGGTTTCTGCTCTACTCCGGGTAAAGATCTGCCCGATTTCGATTTGCACATATAGGACAAATGATCCCAATACCACTTCTTTTTGTTACGACTTCTCTTTTTTTTTCAATTCATTTCATGTCTTCCACCAAATATTCGATGAAGTCTCTTCATTGATTCGCAGTTTGAGATCGCTCATATGGTATAAATATAGGAAGCATTTATGATACAAGTGGTAATCATACATATATTACCAATTGGGTATTGTCTGAACGGAGCCTGGATACTTCATTTTATTGGTCCAACCAAGCCAACCATAAATTATTCTAATTGAGAATATTAATATTGATCCCCCCAAAAATGGATCTAATTGCGCTTCACGCTCCAAATTATTGATGGTTCAATCAATCTTTCTTGGGCGAAACAGAGGATATCTCGATCGGGGGAGAGAACGGGGAAATCCCATATGACCCAATATGTCTGACAAGTCGCACTATACGTCAATCCAAACTGCATCGTCATCTCCAGGAAGCCGAAAAGGTACTTTTGGAACACCAATAGGCATTAAGGGAAAGAAAAAGGCGTGTAAGTACTATACATCACTTTGATGTGGAAACGTAACAATGGGTTTATTGTTTTCATAGTATTGCCGTTTATCGGATCTTATCCATAGATTGGAAAGTTCATAGAGGAATACGAAATGAATAAAGGAAAATTCTGACGAATGGGTCGGGCTGTTCGAATGATGAACAAGTATCTATGCATTCGTTCATAGAAAATGGGACCAATCCCCCCATTGCGTATTGATACTTATCGGGTATAGAATAGATCTGCTTCTCTTTGTTCCTACGAACAGAATTGTTCCATTATTACCAACGGAATGGAATAAATATTCACCCTTTGCTCCGAGATAATCCACTGAAAAGGGGAGGTCCATAGCATAGTCTCCAATGCGATAAAGTTACATAGTGTCTATTTTTCTTTGATAAAGGAGTATTTCCATGGGTTTACCTTGGTATCGTGTTCATACCGTCGTATTGAATGATCCCGGTCGGTTGCTTGCTGTCCATATAATGCATACAGCTCTAGTTTCTGGTTGGGCCGGTTCGATGGCCCTATACGAATTAGCAGTTTTTGATCCCTCTGACCCCGTTCTTGATCCAATGTGGAGACAAGGTATGTTCGTTATACCCTTCATGACTCGTTTAGGAATAACCAATTCATGGGGCGGTTGGAGTATTACAGGCGGGACTATCACGAATCCGGGTATTTGGAGTTACGAAGGTGTGGCCGGGGCGCATATTGTGTTTTCTGGCTTGTGTTTCTTGGCAGCTATCTGGCATTGGGTGTATTGGGATCTAGAAATATTCTGTGATGAACGTACAGGAAAACCCTCTTTGGATTTGCCCAAGATCTTTGGAATTCATTTATTTCTTTCAGGGGTAGCTTGCTTTGGGTTTGGCGCATTTCATGTAACAGGCTTGTATGGTCCTGGAATATGGGTGTCCGATCCTTATGGACTAACTGGAAAAGTACAATCGGTAAATCCCGCGTGGAACGTAGAAGGTTTTGATCCTTTTGTTCCGGGAGGAATAGCCTCTCATCATATTGCAGCAGGGACATTGGGCATATTAGCGGGCCTATTCCATCTTAGTGTTCGCCCGCCCCAACGTCTATACAAAGGATTACGTATGGGTAATATTGAAACTGTCCTTTCCAGTAGTATCGCTGCTGTCTTTTTTGCAGCTTTTGTTGTTGCTGGCACTATGTGGTATGGTTCAGCAACTACCCCGATCGAATTATTTGGTCCCACTCGTTATCAATGGGATCAGGGATACTTCCAGCAAGAAATATATCGAAGGGTTGGCGCCGGTCTAGCCGAAAATCAAAGTTTATCAGAAGCTTGGTCTAAAATTCCCGAAAAATTAGCTTTTTATGATTACATCGGCAATAATCCAGCGAAAGGGGGATTATTCAGAGCGGGCTCAATGGACAACGGGGATGGAATAGCTGTTGGATGGCTAGGACACCCTATCTTTAGAGATAAAGAAGGGCGTGAGCTTTTTGTACGTCGTATGCCTACTTTTTTTGAAACATTTCCAGTAGTTTTGGTAGACGGAGACGGAATTGTGAGAGCCGATGTTCCTTTTCGAAGGGCAGAATCGAAGTATAGTGTCGAACAAGTAGGGGTAACTGTTGAGTTCTATGGTGGCGAACTCAACGGCGTTAGTTATAGCGATCCCGCTACTGTGAAAAAATATGCTAGACGTGCTCAATTGGGTGAAATTTTTGAATTAGATCGTGCTACTTTGAAATCCGATGGTGTTTTTCGTAGCAGTCCAAGGGGTTGGTTCACTTTTGGGCATGCTTCGTTTGCTTTGCTCTTCTTTTTCGGACACATTTGGCATGGTGCTAGAACCTTGTTCAGAGATGTTTTTGCTGGTATTGACCCAGATTTGGATGCTCAAGTGGAATTTGGAGCATTCCAAAAACTTGGAGATCCAACTACAAAGAGACAAGTAGTCTGATACAACATTGGGTACCCGAGAAATCTTGAGTTGAATCACCGCCCTTTCTTTGACTCTTGCCCTTTCTTTATCTGGGAGATGATCCCAAACGAACAGGTGTGGAAGCTATAATTGTAAACCACAATCGAATCTATGGAAGCATTGGTTTATACATTCCTCTTAGTCTCGACTCTAGGAATAATTTTTTTCGCTATCTTTTTTCGAGACCCACCTAAAGTTCCGACTAAAAAGATGAAATGATTTTTCATTATCTCAATTGAAGTAATGAGCCGCCCAATATTGGGCGGCTCATTACTTCAACTAGTCCCCGTGTTCCTCGAATGGATCTCTTAGTTGTTGAGAGGGCTGCCCAAAAGCGGTATATAAGGCGTACCCGGTAAAACTTACAAGTAAACCAGATATAAAGATGGCGACCAGGGTTGCTGTTTCCATTATTATATAATTTCTAATTTCAAGACCACAATGGATCTATGATAAGATCGTTTATTTACAACGGAATGGTATACAAAGTCAACAGATCTCAACCAATGCAATAGGATTTATGGTTACACAAACCGTTGAGGGTAGTTCTAGATCTGGTCCAAGACGAACGATTGTAGGGGATTTATTGAAACCATTGAATTCGGAATATGGTAAAGTAGCTCCTGGATGGGGAACTACCCCTTTGATGGGTGTCGCAATGGCTCTATTTGCGGTATTCCTATCTATTATTTTGGAGATTTATAATTCTTCCGTTTTACTGGATGGAATTTCAATGAATTAGGTCCATAAGAGCCATGAAGTACTAGATTTTCAATCCAAAATGAATCGCTTAAGTTAGGACTCGGATTTCTAGGCCATTCTGGTAGTTCGACCGTGAAATTCCTTTGTTTCGGTATTTCCGGAATATGAGTGTGTGACTTGTTATAATTGATCCTAGTGATAGTACAGAGAATGGGTCTGTCATCTTGATAGAGATGGTTCTGCCTCGTCGGATATTCATTCTAGTATCTGGAGCACAGAATATATGGAATAAATCAAGAAATATTTGAACTATGATTCATACCTACTATTCAGATCTCGCGACCGGACTCAAAAAAAAAGAAAAGAGTTCAAATTATAAATCGAAAGAGTTTTCTTCCTTCAAAATCCAGCTTATGCTTATTTTGACCAAAGGACAAATGTTTCTCTGGATTTTTAGTAATTTAATTTATTCGTTGAAATTGAATAAGTGATGATCAAATGGTTCTTACTCAGAGAACCTTTTTTTGGTTTAGCTTGGGGGCTTTAGTGAATCATCGTGGTTCTAGTATGAATCTGAGGTTTCAATCGATTCATAGGGTCT